ATGCTTTTGGTATCTCGTAATGTAGAACAATAATGGGTTGACCGTCAAATCCTTTTCATTAAAAGAGTGGATAATACCCAGCCAACACCATCCAATTTGATTGGGAATTATCTGTGTTACAAAACTTTTTGATCCCAGGCTGGTAAAAAATGTAAACTTTTAGCCAAAAGAATAGAAACAGATGCCAGGCCAATAACCCAAATAGATATAGAGCTATAACGCTATCGATTTTGACAAGGCGGGTAAATTCTTTCATAGAACTTAACGTATCATCTTCCATACATAAATAAAACGGTAGATAGGGAACAAACTGCCTCAAGACGTTCTTAACCCAGCTCACGCATCGCTTCTAACGGTGAACTCTCATTCCAATGGAACCTTGTTCAAGTTCAAATAGATTGGTAAGGTGTAGCGTTTACTATCGAATGAAATAATGTGTTCCACCGCTAGTGTTTGCTTCTAACATTCCATTTGCTTATAACTGTATGGACGTAACCTCCAGGCAAAGAATAATGACCGGTCAAAACGGAATTATTTAACTATGGATTGCTGGTACTATCTATTTATCATTACTCAAGTCAGCATAGTATATATGAAGGTTTCTATGGAAACACACTTCCCTTCTCGCCATTTATTTTTGATAGCGGTTAACCTTTCTTTTTCCTTACGTACTCTAGCTATGTACACAATATTATTATGTCCATATAAGCTATAACACTTGAAACAGGACATATTATTCTGAATAGAATAAGAATTCAATAAATAACCAAACAATTTCTACAAAATGCCAGTATAATAAAGTTAAATTATCATAATGAGGTAATATTACATATGATATACCAAATGATGAATATACCCATTCATTATTTGTTTCATAAACTTCAATGATTCTTATAAAGTATGTTAATAATAATATTATACCAACTATAACATGAGAAAAATGTAAACCAGTTACACAATAAAATAATGTACCATGAATTGCATCATTAATACAATATTCTAAATGTAAATATTCAGTTGTTTGTAGTGATGCAAAACATTGACCTATAATATATATAATACATACAATACTTGATATTTCAAAACTCATTCCTTTTTCTATTAAGAATTGTAAACATGCGGTCATACAAGATGCACTAGCTAAGATAAATGTAATAGTTAATATTAACATTCTTGATGATGTTAATACAATACCTTCGTTTGCTAAAGGATAAGGAGATAAACTAAAATGTAAAATACCCCAAAAATATGCAATAAATAATAATGCTTCTGTAAATATAATTGCTAACATACCTGAAGCTAATGAAGAAAAAGTAGAGTAAAAACATTCTCGTATAGAATATACAAATATTAATAATATAATAGGATTAAAAGAAAATAATATTCCAACTGAAAAATATTTTAAAGTAGTTCCATTTAATGATGTTAATGAAGGATATGAAACTAAATGTGCTTTAATATTTGTATAATTATTAAATATAAAAAATCTTATTTATAAGAACGGTTTTTCTATGTGCCGTAAACATATAACGGTAAGAAGGTTCGCCGGGGATAACAGGTTATAGTATATAAGGAGCTCTTATTCTTATATACTATTGGCACCTCCATGTCGTCTCATCGCAGCCTTGCAATAATAATAAATATAGCGTGTATAGTTGCCTTGTACACACCGCTCGTCACGCAATTTATTCAACTAAGATGAAGAACTCCAGGCGTTAACCTGTAGAGTTGAGATGGAAACAGCCGGAAAGGAAATATTACGCCCAAATGATAAGATTATATATGAAATATACTAGCATGGGACTAAAAAATGTTATGCTGTTGGTTTAAGCCCTTTTTAACCATATAAGAGATCGCGTACTTTGGACCGAAAAAAGCTGTGAGGAAACTACATTAAAGGAACTCGACTGGCCTACATAATAAGAACGAACGCTTTTAACGCCTGACATGGATGGATAATACTCGGCTTTTCCAAAGTATAACCGCTGTCGCTGGGACTGTATGGATCGAATCTTACTCATTCATATCCAAGCCTCATTTATATTTTATTTAATAATTTTTTTGTATTTAACAGATATTCACTTATTACAAATTGTAACCATAAAACTTTAGGTTTATACTATTTATGGTTTTCATTCTTATTTGGTAGCTTTGGTTTTCTATTATCAATTATTTTACGTACTGAATTATACTCATCTTCATTAAGAATAATTGCTCAAGAAAATATAAACTTATATAATATGATTTTTACAATTCATGGTATAATAATGATATTCTTTAATATTATGCCTGGATTATTTGGTGGTTTTGGAAATTATTTTGTACCAATTTTATGTGGATCTCCAGAATTAGCATATCCTAGAATTAATAGTATATCTTTATTATTACAACCAATCGCTTTTGGTTTAGTAATTTTATCTACAACAGCAGAACTTGGAGGCGGTACAGGATGGACTTTATATCCACCTTTAAGTACTTCATTAATGTCTTTATCTCCAGTCGCAGTAGATGTAATCGTAATTGGACTGTTAGTATCAGGTATAGCTAGTATAATGTCTTCATTAAATTTTATTACTACAATTATACATTTACGTGCTAAAGGTTTAACACCTGGTATATTAAGTGTATCTACATGGTCAATATTAATAACATCTATTATGTTATTATTAACCTTACCTGTATTAACTGGTGGAGTTTTAATGTTATTATCAGATTTACACTTTAATACTTTATTTTATGATCCTACATTCGCTGGTGATCCAGTATTATATCAACATCTATTCTGGTTTTTTGGTCACCCTGAAGTATACATTTTAATATTACCAGGATTTGGTGTTATTAGTCATGTAATATCTTCTAATTATGCTAGAAGCCTATTTGGTAAACAATCTATGATATTAGCAATGAGTTGTATAGCTGTATTAGGATCAATAGTATGGGGTCATCATATGTATACAACAGGTTTAGAAATTGACACAAGAGCCTATTTTACTTCTACAACCATATTAATATCTATTCCTACTGGTACTAAAGTATTTAATTGGTTATGTACATACATGGGTAGTAATTTTGGTATAGGTGATAGTTCATCTTTACTAGCATTATTATTTATATGTACATTTACATTTGGTGGTACAACAGGTGTCATTCTAGGTAATGCCGCTATTGATATAGCTTTACATGATACATATTATGTAATTGCACATTTCCATTTTGTTTTATCAATTGGAGCTATTATAGCATTATTTACAACTGTAAGTGCATTTCAAGAACAATTTTTTGGTAAACATTTACGTCAAAATTCAATTATTATATTATGGTCAATGTTATTCTTCGTAGGTGTAATTTTAACATTCTTACCTATGCATTTCCTTGGATTTAATGTAATGCCTAGACGTATTCCTGATTATCCAGACGCTCTAAATGGTTGGAATATGATATGTTCTATTGGATCAACTATGACTTTATTTGGTTTATTAATTTTTAAATAATATAATTTTTTGTTTATATGAATTACTATTCAATTAATTTGGCTAAAGCACATTTAATATATTATCCATGTCCATTAAATATTAACTTCTTATGGAATTATGGATTCCTTTTAGGAATAATATTCTTTATACAAATATTAACAGGTGTATTATTAGCAACCTGTTATACTCCTGAAATATCTTATGCATATTATAGTGTTCAACATATATTAAGAGAATTATGGAGTGGCTGGTGTTTTAGATATATGCATGCAACAGGAGCTTCATTTGTATTTATTTTAACTTATTTACATATTTTAAGAGGGTTAAATTATTCATATTCATATTTACCATTATCATGGATATCAGGATTAGTTATATTTTTAATATCAATAGTAACAGCTTTTATGGGTTATGTATTACCATGGGGTCAAATGAGTTTCTGGGGTGCAACAGTAATTACTAATTTACTTTATTTTATACCAGGATTAGTTTCTTGGATATGTGGTGGTTATCTTGTAAGTGACCCTACTTTAAAAAGATTTTTTGTATTACATTTTATATTTCCATTTATAGCATTATGTATTGTATTTATACATATATTCTTTTTACTTTTACAAGGTAGCACAAATCCTTTAGGATATGATACAGCTTTAAAAATACCCTTCTATCCAAATCTATTAAGTCTTGATATTAAAGGATTTAATAATGTATTAGTACTATTTTTAGCACAAAGTTTATTTGGTATATTACCATTATCACATCCAGATAATGCAATAATAGTAGATAGATATGCTACTCCTCTACATATTGTTCCTGAATGGTACTTTTTACCTTTTTACGCAATGTTAAAGACAATACCTAACAAAACTGCAGGATTATTAATAATGTTATTATCATTACAAATACTATTCTTACTAGCAGAACAAAGAAATTTAACTACTATTATCCAATTTAAATTAACTTTTAGTGCTAGAGAATATTCCACACCTATTATATGGTTTATATGTTCATTCTATGCTTTATTATGGATTGGATGTCAATTACCACAAGATATATTTATATTATATGGTCGTTTATTTATTATATTATTTTTCTGTAGTGCATTATTTACATTAATTCAGTCAAGAAAAAATCATTATGATTACAGCTCCCAAGCAAACATATAGACTTACAAGGCTGCGATAAGACGACATTTCTGAGCATTGTGCGGAACAATACAGACCGTAAGGTTATAATTATGTTTAATGTTAGGATAATACATATATAGTTACCATAGCTGTTGATGGATGCTTCGATTATATAATATATTAGAGTATCAATCGAGTTAACATGCTCAACCGCCAAAAACGATATTATTACCGTACAAGCCGTTAGCAAGACATGACAGGGAGTTGGCAAGTTAAGAAGTTCTGGTTTATAATAGATACGTTATTAAAGTTAGGATGTATGGGATAATTGTAGTATACCTTGATTGGCTTAACTTTATTTGGTATTTCGATATATATAAATATATAAATATGTTCGGTATTGCATGCCTGGTGTTTTTTATTAAGACGCTGACTTCCTGGCTAAACTTCCCAATGATGTATCTTCCAAATAGATTTCGCAGAAAACCGTCTATATTCATGTTTGTTTGACCTTTAACCACTAATTACGAATCTTCCAAGAATATTTCAAGAGTCCAAGGTTCGGTCTATTATTTTCCTGTTCTGTAATTAGATCACATGGTTTATAGTTCATGGAGACATGGCTATACCACTATTCATAGAGACAACTTGTGGCATCTCTCTCGATTTCCAGATGTTGAGTTACTGAGAAGATTCTCTCCACACTTCAATTCGTACTTCCACTACCAAAATATTCTCTCATGTTCAAACATTCTAGGGTTTTCGCGTTTTTTCAGGAGAAATCCGTATATCGATGTATTTTAATACTACGCTATTGGATTCAACGTCCAGGACTTCCTGACGTTTAATAACGATTTCTACTTCCAGCAGCCATTTTGGTTCAGCTACAAGTTCACTGTCAACTACCATGTTACGACTTCGCACCGACTGTTTCTTTTACCTCACGAGTCGATCAGGAAGGTTTCATCCTTAATTCTCGTAACCATGCCAACACATAAGAACTTTTAAAGGGAAGTTAAGGTGCTCAGGGTCTTACCGTCGGGCCGTAGTATTCCACATATTCATGGATAATTCTATTTATTTGGAGTCTCACACTAGCGACAATGGGGAAGTCGTTACACCGTTCATGCAGGACGGAGATTACCCGACAAGGAATTTTGCTACCTTAGGACCGTTTACGATACAGCCGCCGTTTATCATTGATGCCGGGCAGATGTCAGTAACTTGAACTATTCATCGGAATTACCAGTGACTTGTGTTGTAACCTTACAGACGCTTCCAGTTAATATTATAACTTCTTATAAATGATAGCGCCGGTTTCCCGGGTCTCCAATCCAGTGCTCCATTCAAGGCATAGAGATTCAGCCTGTGTTCAACTTTGTAGGGTTTATATTTATAATATATATA